AATGTGCAACTTAAAGTTGTCAATTATATCCTTTCTGGAAATGGTAAACCAATTCGAGGAATTTCTGATACAAATATTCAATTAGTTCGGACTTGTTTAGTATTGAATTGGACACAAGGCAAAAAAAGTTCTTCTAGTCAAGAAGCCCCTGGTTCCCTTGTTGAAATAAGGGCAAATGCTTTGATTCGACATTTCCTAAAAATTGACTTGGTGAAATCCACTATTTCATATATCGGAAAAAGAAATGATCCATCGGGCTCAGGGTTGCTCTCTGCTAATGGACCGGGTTGCGCCAATATCAATCCGTTTTTTTCTATTTATTCCAGAGTAAGAATTCAACAACCCCTTAATCAAAATAAAAAAACGATTCATACGATATTGAATAGAAAGAAGGGATTCCAGTCGTTGATAATTTTGTCATCATCCAATTGTTTTCGAATGGGTCCATTCAACGATGTAAAATATTACAATTTGATAAAAGAATCAATTAAAATTACACCTCTAATTTCAATTAAGAATTCGCTGGGGCCCTTAGGAACAGCTTTTCTACTTGCAAATGTTTATTCGTTTTACCATTTAATAACTCATAATCAGATCTTGATAAATAACTATTTGCAACTTGACAATTTCAAACGGACTTTTCGAGTAATTAAATATTTTTTACTAGATGAAAATGAGCAAATTTCGAATCCCGATCCAGGCAGTAACATTATTTTTAATTTGAATTGGGATTTTCTCCGTCTCAATTATTGTCAAGAAACATCTACAAAAATGAGTCTTGGTCAGCTTATTTGTGAAAATATATGTATAGTCAAAAGCGCACCACATCTAAAATCGGGTCAAGTTATACTTGTTCAAGTTGACTCTGTAGTAATACGATCAGCTAAACCTTATTTGGCTACTCCAGGAGCAACTGTTCATGGCCATTACGGGGAAATTCTGTACCAAGGAGATACTTTAATTACATTTCTATATGAAAAATCGAGATCGGGTGATATAACCCAAGGGCTTCCAAAAGTAGAACAGGTATTAGAAGTGCGTTCGGTTGATTCAATATCAATGAATCTAGAAAAGAGAGTTGAGAGTTGGAACGATCATATAACAAAAATTCTTGGAATGCCGTGGGCATTTTTGATTGGTGCTGAGCTAACTATAGTGCAAAGTCGTATCTCTTTGCTTAATAAGATCCAAAAGGTTTATCGATCCCAAGGGGTCCAGATTCATAATAGGCATATAGAAATTATTGTACGTCAAATAACATCAAAAGTGTTGGTTTCAGAAGATGGAATGTCGAATGTTTTTTCACCCGGAGAACTAATTGGATTGTTACGAGCGGAGCGAATGGGGCGCGCGTTGGAAGAAGCGGTTTGTTACCGAGCACTCTTATTGGGAATAACAAAAGCATCTCTCAATACTCAAAGTTATATATCTGAAGCGAGTTTTCAAGAAACTGCTCGAGTCTTAGCAAAAGCGGCTCTTCGGGGTCGAATCGATTGGTTGAAGGGCCTGAAAGAGAACGTTGTTTTGGGGGGTATGATACCTGTTGGTACCGGATTGAAAAGATTCGTGCCCCCTTCACAACAATATAAGAAAAACCTTTTGGAAACAAAAAAAAACAATCGATTCGACGGGGAAATGAGAGATATTTTGTTTCACCACAGAAAATTCTTTGATTCTTTTCTTTCATCTTTCAAAGAATTTTTATGATAGAGCGGAACTATCATTTATAGGATTTAATGATTCTTAAAAGCGAATTTCTCTTTTTGACTATCTGTATATGTATTTGGTGCATTCATTTGATTTGGTAATCAAAATAGTAAGCAATAGAAAAGACTAATGGCTTGGGCGTCTATCTACTATCTACAGGCCAATCTACAGTAGAAGAGAAGGTTCCACCGGAACAATTATTTCTTTTTTTTTTTTTTTTAGTTCGGCGTTCCTCGTCTCTTTTTTTTTTCTGAAGGGGGGGAGAAATGACAAGAAGATATTGGAACATTAACTTGGAAGAGATGCTGGAGGCAGGAGTGCACTTTGGCCATGGTACTAGGAAATGGAATCCTAAAATGGCACCTTATATCTCTGCAAAGCGTAAAGGTATTCATATTACAAATCTTACTAGAACTGCTCGTTTTTTATCCGAAGCCTGTGATTTAGTTTTTGATGCAGCAAGTAGAGGAAAACAGTTCTTGATTGTTGGTACCAAAAATAAGGCAACCGATTCAGTAGCACGGGCTGCAACAAAAGCCCGGTGTCATTGTGTTAATAAAAAATGGCTTGGAGGGATGTTAACAAATTGGTCGACTACAGAAACGAGACTTCATAAGTTCAGGGACTTAAGAATGGAACAAAAAACGGGAAGACTCAACCGTTTGCCGAAAAGAGATGCGGCTGTGGTGAAAAGACAATTATCTCGCTTGCAAACATATCTAGGTGGGATTAAATATATGGCAGGGTTACCTGATATTGTAATCATCGTCGATCAGCATGAAGAAGATACGGCCCTGCGAGAGTGTATTACTTTGGGAATTCCAACAATTTCTTTAATCGATACAAATAGTGACCCCGATCTTGCAGATATTTCGATTCCAGCAAATGATGACGCTATAGCTTCAATTCGCTTAATTCTTAACAAATTAGTATTCGCAATTTGTGAGGGACGTTCGAGCTATATAAGAAATCCTTGATTAAAAACGAAAAAGAAATAACTTTGACTTCAAAAATCCGATCGAATAGGTTATTATTTGTTTATTTCTTTTTCGGGTTTTGACAAATGGATAAAAGGAGATATTATGTGATGAATTAGTATTCAAAATATTAGTTGATATTCAAAAGATCCAATTAAAGTAGACAAAGAGATGGTTGAATCAAAATAATTTTTTTTAAGTTCCATTTTTCCAGAGGGCAATATGAATATGAATGTGCTATCATGTTCCATCAACACATTATACGATATATCTGATGTGGAAGTAGGCCAACATTTCTATTGGCAAATAGGGGGTTTCCAAGTCCATGGGCAAGTACTTATTACTTCTTGGATTGTAATTGCTATCTTATTAAGTTCAGCTACTATAGCTGTTCGGAACCCACAAATAATCCCGACCGGGAGTCAGAATTTTTTCGAATATGTTCTTGAATTCATTCGAGATGTGAGTAAAACCCAAATTGGAGAAGAATATGGTCCTTGGGTTCCTTTTATTGGAACTCTCTTTCTATTTATTTTTGTTTCGAATTGGGCAGGAGCTCTTTTACCTTGGAAAATCATAGAATTACCTCATGGAGAGTTAGCCGCACCCACGAATGATATAAATACTACTGTTGCTTTGGCTTTACTCACGTCAGTGGCATATTTCTATGCGGGTCTTACCAAAAAGGGATTAAGTTATTTCGGGAAATATATTCAACCAACCCCAATTCTTTTACCCATTAACATCTTAGAAGATTTTACAAAACCCTTGTCACTTAGTTTTCGACTTTTCGGAAATATCTTAGCAGATGAATTAGTAGTTGTTGTTCTTGTTTCTTTAGTACCTTCAGTGGTTCCTATCCCTGTCATGTTCCTTGGATTATTTACAAGTGGTATTCAAGCTCTTATTTTTGCAACTTTAGCTGCGGCTTATATAGGGGAATCCATGGAGGGTCATCATTGAAATAGTCTTTTTTTCGATTAGCGCAAAGCAATGTATGTGTAGTTCACGATTATTTACTTAAGGAATAGAAATATACAAGACTTTTTATTTCTATATGATAGAACAACTAGGAACAAAAAAATAAAAGATTACAATATTCGAGAATTGTAAAAACAAAAAAGGAAAGAGATCCAAAAGATCTTTTTCCTAAAATTAGTCTTTCGTCCACTTAATATCCTACCTTTCCTTGATGAAGATTTACTTTTCTATCGGTCAGCCAATCTTCTTATTCAAATCATAATTTGAAATATATGTTTACGACGTGTGATTAAATAAAAAACAGGAGAAACAATTCTACTAAATTTGTCTATAAAGGAGAAAAGAATTTACAAAAAGCAAAGAAAGGGGATTCCTGAAAAAATGGATTGATTCTCGAATCCGATTGAATTGAATGGTTTACGTTATGGAAGAAAGACGGGTATATGTGATAGTAGATATTGGCTGCTTATATATTATGAACTAAAGATATATTTCATTTGCCCTACTGTTGTGTATGGGTTTCAATAGAAGCCCTTTCTATTCTTGTGGCTGTGAATTGGATGAATAATGAGATGAAATCAAGAAAAGATGGAATAATTGAAATAACAGTTCGTAACCAAGAAATGGAAGAACGAGAATTCTATGGATTCACAAAGACTCTGTGTATAGAAATGAAAAATCGGAATATAGAATATTCTTACTTAAATTCGAAGTTCTTAGTTATTTTGACTAGATGAATCTTATCGATGGACTAATTAAGTCAGAATTCATTGGTTGATTGTATCATTAACTATTTCTTTTTTTTGGTATGAGGAACTTATTATGAATCCACTGATTTCTGCTGCTTCCGTTATTGCTGCTGGGTTGGCCGTAGGGCTTGCTTCTATTGGACCTGGGGTTGGTCAAGGGACTGCTGCGGGTCAAGCCGTAGAGGGTATCGCAAGACAGCCCGAGGCAGAGGGAAAAATACGAGGTACTCTCTTGCTTAGTCTAGCTTTTATGGAAGCTTTAACGATTTATGGGTTGGTTGTAGCATTAGCACTTTTATTTGCGAATCCTTTTGTTTAAATCTTCGAAATAGGCATAGGAAAAGTATGTATTTGTATTTTTCCTATTTTATTGCCTTCGATTTGTCGTTTGCTTTTTAAAATTGGACCAAGATTACATTTCTATAAGTCCTTATTCGTTGAGAAAATAACCTACGGGAAGGGCTTATTTAGAGATTGAGGAATTAGCATACCGGCCCGCTTTCCCCGAGGGAAACTTATGGGGGTCTTGCAACAATCCAGGGGTAGTTATACTTTCGAACTCAATAACTCAACTATTTTTTAGTAA